CCTATCGACAACATATCTAAATAATAGATATCCGTGTAACAATTTTTGGTAACAATTTATGTTCTGGGGTTTACATATACTCATATGTTTTGTTATAATTGAAATTGAAAAGGATTTATTGATTTTGCAATCAATCCTGATTAGTTCTGTTTCAATTTGGATTTTCTTATGTCATTAGGAAAACACAATTTGAAATTCAAATCCCAGAATCGTTCATCAATTCGAAGTAAGGAGTCAATAGTTAATGGTTCAAATTTCTCCACAATGCTATAAAAACACCCTCTCGCTTTTCTATTGAGAAATCAAATGTGTATTTTCAGATACTATACAATCAATCAATCGAAGGGGTGGATCAAATCCAATCAAAAAAGGGGTTTCTCTTTTAGGTTTTAGGAAAGAAAAAAAAAGGATTAAGGAAAACAGAAGGCAAAATGCAAGTACCATAAAAATTCAGTAATCCGGGAAAATTTGCGTCTATTTTGCATCATTTTGGCGGCATGGCCGAGTGGTAAGGCGGGGGACTGCAAATCCTTTTTCCCCAGTTCGAATCCGGGTGTCGCCTAATCACCAAAAAACTAGAAATTTCTTCTTCTTTTCTGTTCTGCTGATAGAACTCGCAGAATGCTTCCCCGGTAAAAGTATAGGAAACAGGCCGTTGATACATCATTTGTTTGATTGTAAACATGTGATCTGAAGATTTTCTAAAAGAAAAGATTGTGAATCCTCATTCGCATCTAGGATTCAAGGAAATATTCGAATCTACTGGTAGAGGAGCTATCAAGACCTCACGACTCCCTTCTATTACTAAGGGAGTGTCTATAGATAGTGATTTCTCGTTTTTAGTGATTTCTCCCCTTCCGTTTTTACTTAGACGATCAACAAGACAAAAAAAGTATCGGCCTTTTTATTCCTACGCGTTTCGATTTCCTTGGAATGTTACTATGTATTTTGATTGTGTTTAATCTTTCCTGATTCGAAATCCTAATTGATTTATTGGATTGGTTTCTCAATAGTGTTCGGCCAGAACCCCCTTTTGACTCTGCGCCATTGATTTCACTATTATTAGTGAGGAATAATGGAATAATTCCTTCGTATTTATAGAGATAGGGGATATAATGCACATGGATATAGTAAGTCTCGCGTGGGCTGCTTTAATGGTAGTCTTTACATTTTCCCTTTCGCTCGTAGTGTGGGGAAGAAGTGGGCTCTAGAAGTACTACTGGTTGAGTTTAGGAATCAAACCGTATCATTTGAACTTTTGAAAATCAAAATCTCTGAATTTAGAGGAATCCAGTGGAGTAATCTATGATATGAATCATACTCTTTCAATCAAAGAGATATTTCATTGCTTCCTGTCTTTTCTTTGTATTTCGAAAAGAAAAGAAAGGGATTCAGATGATTGGAAATTTATTCCAACTAAAATTTCTTCCGAAATTTTCTATTTCAATCAAGGGGAGTGGGCTCTTACTATCGATATTGAGTAAGACCGAAACTTTTTTATTTCTTTCCCTCTTTGTTCTTCAAAGAAGAAGTTGTTTTGTTAAGTGTATACACACTTTCTATGAGAAATGATATAGAGATTATGGATGTCTCACGAGAGATTGGGCAATAATAAGATTTTAACTCGGCCGAGTCACATATTGGCCCTTGGTTTCGAATTTTAGAAGGGCGGTTTATGCTTTATCGACTTATTTCATATAATGGTTCGGGCGTTAAAGATAGGTGAGGTTTCCCCTTCCTTATTAGTAAAAATAAAGGAATTAGAATCCTAAGATAAGAATTATTTCAGATTGATCTCAGATTGATCGGAACAAATACAAATAGATGTAGCAATTTGAGTGTTATGTCAATTCCATACATTAATATACACATATATGAAGCGAATATAGAAACTTAAGCCTTTATCTTTATTCTAGATTACAACTTTAACTTTATACACTAAGTTTATAGACAAAGAGATAGATAGTATGGTAGAAAGATAAATTTTTCTACCATACTATCTATCTCTTAGAAAACTTCCGATTGATTATCGTGCGCTCATTTCATTTAAGTTAAGACGTGAAATTGGAATTCTTTTCATTTGACGTCGTCAATTTTTGATAAGAACTCAGAAGGCAAGTTTCATTCAAATTCATTTGAAAATTCAATTGAATTAATCATTTTGACTGACTGTTTTTACGTAAATGATAAGTAAAAAGGCGGTAGGAACTAGAATGAATAGTGCAGTAGCAATAAATGCAAGAATATTTACTTCCATAATCTCATCGGTTTTTTTACTTCGCAATAACTCGGGATTTAATCCCCTAGAGATGATAAATCTTTCGTCCGTAAATTCAAAAATTCAATGAATGAATTATCTCTCGATGATCTTGCAATATCATGAATAACAATATCTGATCTATCAAATCAACCCGTCGTCAAGACTTGAATAGTATAACATAGGAAGTTCTTTTATCCATACTGAATCCAAGTTTTGCTTCCTGACTCAATCAATCCAAAA